AAAAACGAATACAAATTCATATTCAGATACATAAGAATTATACAGGATCCGGAATAGTCTTTTATTTTCTTTTGAAAAAACGGAAATAGATTTAGTCGGAGTAATAAAATTATTCCAATTATGAAATTCATGGAGAAAGAATCGCAAAAAATGCAAAGAGGGAACATCTTGGATCCAGCATTGAAGGATTTTCACTAAGATTTCTAGATGAATAGGATAGGGTATTAGTATATCTAAGACATAATTTAAATGCGACAATTTGTCCTCTAGAAAGGGAAATATTGAATGAATAGATCGTAAATTCTGAGATTTGGGTATTTCTTCGGAGGAAGGTACTAATCGAAGCGAGAATGGAATTTCCACAATGACTGCAAAACCTTCTGATACCATTTGAGAATAAAAATTGGAATAAAAAGAATTGTTATGCCCAACGAATCGATTTTGGTTAAAGTCATTCATTGAATAAATCAATGAATTCTGTTGATACATTCGAGTAATTAAACGTTTCACAAGTACGGAACTGGATTTATTGTCATAACCTAAACCCACAATTTCCATGGGTTCGTAAAAAATCGAACTATTTAACCCATGATCATGAGCAAGTGTGTAAATATACTCTTGAAATATAAGTGGATATAGGAAGTTTTGTTGCCGAGATCCATCTTTTTCTAAATATCCTTGTAATTCTTCCATTTCAATTTCTCTATTTAAAACGGAGACAGGGGGGCGTGTCTTGGGTTATCAAATGATACATAGTGCAATATAATATGGTCAGAACAGGGTATAGATTATGTATATACTATAATAGATAGTATACTATCTACTCAGTATAAATCAAAAGATATACCCCGAGACGGGGAGTCCAATCAACAGATCTCTTTCCTATCTTTTTATCTCCAATTGGAATTGGTTTATGTTTATTATAATAAACAGAGGGTCCAAGATCCTTTATTTTTGCAACCCGGTCGCTCTTTTGATTTTGGAATAAATTAGATTCTCTTTATCAGTATACTCTTTCTTCTACACATCTGTCTCCAATTCATAATGGAGAATAGTTAGGATTAAAAAAAAAAAAGAATCAATGGTCCACTCATAGGAGAACCCTTTCCCGCATCAGGCACTAATCTATTTTAACGTCTAATTAGATTGGGTAATCATTCAAATTAAGAACATAAGCTCGTTGCTTTTTGTTTTACCAGAATTGGAGCCATAGGACTCTATCCATTTATTCATTAGACCAAATTGTAAATGTGAATTTCTTTTGTCCCTTTAAAAAAATCAACACAATATTTTGATTTTGTAACGATCTAGTAAGGATAAATTCAAAGTTCTATTTGAATAAAAAAAAAATAGATTAATAAATCAATTTATATCTTATTACGACATGCTGTTTTTTCCTTCATTACCTTTCAGGATCAGTCGTGGTCTTATAGACTCTACCAATAGTCTGGACGAATTCGTTGCTTCATCCAAATGTGTAAAAGATCATAGTCGCACTTAAAAGCCGAGTACTCTACCATTGAGTTAGCAACCCGGAAAATAAAAAATATATCAAAATAAAAATATATAAAATATATATAATATATATATATATATATTAGTGTTAGTGTAGATACGATCGAAATGCAAAAATGGAATTGGATTGTACTGCGGAGAACTCCGTCAAAATCAAAACATTGAACTAGCAACAAATCGAAATGTAAAAGAAAGATTTGTTGATCAATTTGTAATTGTAATAAACATAAAAATATAAAAATGAGCGGATCGGATTAAAAAACAATAGATTCCCAATCCGATATAGATTTTCAAATTGACACCCATTTTTCTCTTGATCCGTTGTGTATGTTTTTTTGTTGTTAAGAAAATATGTCTTGTATTACAATAAATCCAGCAAAACCCTCCCTCATTTGATTTAAGTGAAGGAAAGAACCAATATGGGGTAGGGATAAACGGATTTCTTTATCTACGATCGAATTATATTGGTTCAATACAACATTGTCAATATGAATGGAATATTGAGAAAATCCATTATTTTTTTTTTCTAAAAAAAAAGCCTTGCGTTGGATTAGCATAAGAGAAATAAGAAGAGAAATAAGAAATTTGAATGGAAAAATAAGGAAGGGATAGAGAAAAAATCTCGAGCTCATTCAATCAATAGAGATATCATAAGAAAAATGTATCCCGCCTTTGTCGGTAAATTCCGGGGAAATAATTACACAAAGATAGAGGCTAGTTACCCTCTATCTTTTTTTTTACTTTATTTTTATTGAAATTTGAAAATTTTTAATGAAAATTCATAATTAACTCGAAGTTCCTTCTTTAAAGAATTCTGCCTTCCTTAAAATATCATGAACAGTTACTGTAGGTTGAGCGCCCTTTTCAAGGAAATATAGAATAACAGGAACGTTTAAATAAGTTTGATTCTTTATCGGATCGTAAAAACCCACTTTTCGAAGATCTCTTCCGTCTCTTCGGGATCGAACATCAATTGCAACGATTCGATAGATGGCTCATCGGGATAGATGTAGATAAACAATTCACCCCCCCTAGAAACGTATAGGAGGTTTTCTCCTCATACGGCTCGAGAAAAATGATTCTAATTTCTCTATATTTAAGTATATAATTGGCCCATGGATCTATAAAATCATAAATTAAAATATGATTTAAGTGGTTTTCTTATTCCTTACAGAAAAAGTAAATCTCAGTCGTACTCATAACTCAAGTTGAGTAATTCTGAAAGAGTTCGAGGGGAACTCCTTAGACATTTATTGAGCTGTCTCTAACCTCCTTTGTTTATCTCGTCTCGAATCTTTTTTGATTCTTCATTCTGATTCTGATACAATTGTTGAGACAATTGAAAATAGTGTTTCCTTGTTCCGGAATCCTTTATCTTTGCTTTGTGAAATCATTGGGTTTAGACATGACTTCGGTGATCCTTATTCCTTTCAAAACGGCAGCAACATACCTTTTGCGTTTTTTACTTGTTTTAATTTTACCCTTTCGATTTCTATATTGAGGATATACTTACAAAGTTGGTCCAACTTATTAATTGTCACTAACCCTAGATTCTTCTCCCCGATAAATGAATCAATACTTTTACTTTTTCTGCTCGAGCTTCATCATGTACTATTTAAATTAGTACCTAACACAAATTAGGTTCCTAGTGGAATAGAACAAACTATGTCGAGCTGAGGGCATCTTCATTCTTATAGAAAATGGTGGATGTCAGAATCCACAGCCGATCATGTCCTTCAAGTCGCACGTTGCTTTCTACCACATCGTTTCAAACGAAGTTTTACCATAACATTTCTCTAATTTCATTTCGAACCAATACCAATATAATATGAAATTGATTCAATATAGAATGATGAATAGTCATTGGGTCGAACAGTATATACCGGTACATAATACTATACTATAATAGTATTATTACTATATAGTAATAGTATAGTCCATATTTTCTATCTATCTATGGATAGATAAGTATTTTCTGGAGAGGGCTCAAAAACAATTTTTGAACCCCATATCATATAAATTAATAAAAAAAAAGACGAATAAACGAGTTTGCTTAAGACTTATTTATATCTTTAATAGATTGTTCGGGACGACCAATCATGAAATGATGGAGGCCCATCTTTCTCGACCAAATAAGCTATAAACCTCAAAAGAAAAAGAAGGACCTTAAAGGTATTTAAGGTATTCCAAATCCCGGAACAAAATCATTTTAACTAAATAAGCTATTCCAATGACCTGGAAAGGTCGGAAGTTTCTCGACAATATCGATTTATCACACTTCTTTTGAGTACCAAAGATTCATATCATGAAAAATTCCGTAAAAATAGTTTAAAGAATCTCCGACTTCGGGTTATAGCCGGAAAACATATTTTCGTTCATGACTGAATTTGATCTCTAATTCAATCAACAAGTCGACGCACTCACAATGAATAACTCCAAATTTTTAGCAGATATCTCATTCACTAAAGAGGTACAAATTTTCATCATGTTCAATTGAATTATAAATTGTTTAATTTAAAACATAGATAGATTGGGAATAAAGTTTATTGGCTTTCATGGGCATGGAATAGAAAAGGTATCGTGTAAGGTAAGATTTAGGTCGTTATTCTTTCATCTGAAAAGAGAAAATCATACTCCTCTTATTCTTATTTTTTCGTATCTATCATATACAATATTTTTCCCGTAAGTAATCCATAAGTAATTATGGATATTTAAGGAATTTCGGATTCTTTTTCACTTAACCGAATGATTTTTACTAAAATAGGACAATAACAATACATAATATATAGACTTGTTCGTTCATTTATTCATTTATATTTATAAAGATTTTCTTTTTCTTTAACAATTTTATGTTTACTGTCGGATACAATGTGATTCCATTTGTCGTTTCTGATTGAAACGATCTGGGACGGAAGGATTCGAACCTCCGAGTAACGGGACCAAAACCCGTTGCCTTACCGCTTGGCCACGCCCCATTTAGATTTCTATTCGACACTTATAAAGACTATTATTAGTTTTGGTTATTCGTCAATTCCAGCCCAACCTAAATAAGATACATACGGGAAATCTTGTTGCTAGGATTCGACATGACACATGTCGATATAGAATAATCAAAAATTTATTGATCATTACATAAAATGAAATTAAAATATTGTATGAAAGTATAATTCCTTGTATTCTCGTTTAAGAATAGAAAAAGGGGATTTTTTTGACCTGCCCCTTTTTATTTTTACCTTATATTATATAAAGTAACTCAATCAAAATCAAATTATCTAATCTACAAGAACCAAATTTTTGTTATGCTTAATATCTTTAGTTTAATCTGTATCTGTCTTAATTATGCCCTTTATTCAAGTAGTTTTTTCTTCGCCAAATTGCCCGAGGCTTATGCCTTTTTCAATCCAATCGTAGACGTTATGCCCATCATACCTTTATTCTTTTTTCTCTTAGCCTTTGTTTGGCAAGCCGCTGTAAGTTTTCGCTGAAATCTTTAATACTTTCCTAAATTCATGATTTTTTTGATCAAAAAAATTAATAGGATTGGATAGTCTTACATTATGAACCCTCGATTCAAAAAATAGAAATTTTTTATATTGAATAACCATAGTAATTAATTTGAATCCATTTATTTCCTTGTTCTAACTCTGACCTTCCAGTGAACAAAGACTTTATTAGGTCTTCCACAATACCTAATTGTAATTGTAATTGTGGGGGTAACAAGAAAATTTTTCTAACGAAGGACTCAGAATCTTATTACAAATAAATTAGTGAAAATTTTTTTTTTATTGTGATTGTGAGGTGTCATGTTAAAATAGCATATGTGGTCCAAAAAAATTAGGTAATCCATTCCCATAAAAAAAAATCTTGGAGATTTTGTAATGCTTACTCTCAAACTCTTCGTTTATACAGTAGTGATATTCTTTGTTTCTCTCTTCATTTTCGGATTCTTATCTAATGATCCAGGGCGCAATCCTGGACGTGAGGAATAACCATAAGATCTTTTTTGTTTTTCCTTTCTTTTTTCTTATTTTTTTGATGATAAAATATAAGGGATTGATTGATATTTTTTCGAATTTAAAAGTTTCAAGTGATTAGATAGAGCGGAGAGAGAGGGATTCGAACCCTCGGTACAAATAATTCGTACAACGGATTAGCAATCCGACGCTTTAGTCCACTCAGCCATCTCTCCAAATTCCAATTTGAAAAATTTTTTATGTGATGTGACACGCGAAGTTGAAGTAAAGATTGATCAAAAAAACCCCAGTTTTCTTTCCTTATTAGAAGGATAGAAAAATAACATATAACCAATATAAAAAAAGAGAATTAATTATATAAATTCTATACTATATTATTTCTATACTATATTATATAAATTATTATATAAATTCTATAATTATATATATAAATATATATTAAAATATTTAAAGATATTTACAAATTTGATCCGCAATTCAATTTATATAATGATTCGAAAGAGATATCACCAATAGAAAAAATGCCTTATTGATTTTATTTTGTACAAAAGATTTATTCCCCCGGCCCAATTTAAGTACTGGAGTACTGGCCGGGCCATTACTTATTTTTAGTTTCAATGAATCAATCATTCATGGATCAACCAATTCAATTATGATTTGATATCAAATCATAAATACTTGTTATTAAAGAAGCAACAAGGGCAATTTCCATCCCCATTCCTATGATGGAAGTTTCATCATTTCTTATTATTAATAATAAATATTTTATATTTTCTTCGAAATATTTTATATTTTCTTCGAAATATTTTATATTTTCTTCTTAATGTTCTTTTTTTTATTCTTTTATAAATAAAAATTTACTTACTGAAAAAAGTGGACTAAAAAAACACATACACATACATATATGAAATAAAAAATAACCTCAACTATATAAACATACATATTTTTCATATTGATTATTTATAATCAATTATAAATAGATCATTTACTTGTACTTGTTCAATTAAAAGAACAAGCTTTATTTGAACACTTGAGATCAATTGACCTAAATTCATAAGATCTGACAGTTTAAAGGAAAGTCGAAAAGAACTGTGTATACAGAATTGATCATTTGGATGATCCGGCTTCAATGACTCCTTCGGACCGGAACTCTCAGTAATGACTTCCCAGCAAACGAAAAGTATAATTATAATTATAACTTTTTATCTTATTTAAATAAGATAAGCTTTTTGCTATTCGCCTATTTTTTTTTATCAAGTTTCCGGGGGGCAAAATACACGTAAACACTAGCATTTTCATGATTCTGATGCTATCTTGATTGTATCTCATCTCTTTGTTCGACAAATGTTCCTCCATTTATATACAATATATAAATTGTAGCGGGTATAGTTTAGTGGTAAAAGTGTGATTCGTTCTATTAACAACTTAAATAGTTAAGGGGTCTTTCGGTTTTTTCATATTCCGAATCAAAACTTTATTTCTTAAAAAGGTTTAATCCTTTACCTCTCAATGGCATATTTGAGGAAGAATATACATTCTCACGATTTGTATCCAAAGGTCAATTATAAATTGAATAAAGATAAAATTGGATTATGGAATCGTGAAGCATAATTTTTTTGCATTGGATCAACTCTTCCAATTGAATGAGTATGAGTCAAGGATACATGGATAAAGATACAAAAGTTTATTTCCAATCGTAACTAGATCTTCAATTTTTGTGTTGTAAAAGGGAGATTGAAGCTTTTAGCTATAAAACGGTGGTTTTGGTTTACTAGAACCATCGGCATATTGTTTCCGCTCGGTGGAAACCAAATTCTTTTCCTCAGGATCCTGTGAGTAGAAATAGGGAACGAAGAAACTAGACAGAGTTGATATAATTCTCCTCCTCTAGAGGGATCATCTAGAAAGCGAGTAGATTTGAATGAATTCAGATAAAAAAGCTGACATAGATGTTATGGATGTCATTTTATTTCTGGGAATACATCGATCTTCCATAAAGGAGCCGAATGAA